TTAATAAAAAGATCGATACATAAGATAAATACAAGAATAGATAAGACGAGACTCGCCCACCTCCCATATATTTAATCCCTTCCCCTATAAAGAAACTGGCAACGCCGACCCCATTTGTAATTCCATCAATTATATGTCTATCAAAAAACTGAATTAGTTCGGCTAACCTTCTTATACCCACAGTAAAAATCTTAGTATAAAAAATATCTATGTAACCGCGATTATATGACCAATTGTATATCAAATTTTTGACTTGGTCCAAGAGAATCCTCTTGGGTCCCTTCTTTACAAATGAATTGACTAAGTCCAAATTCTGAAGAGATGAATAAACGGATCCATATAAAATAGATGCTATAAATAATCCAAAAAGGGCTATACTTACCGAAAAAATTGCATTTTTCAAAAAATCATACCAATCCGAGGAATCATTCGAATTTGGATGGAAAAAATTTGTAGACGGAGTTAACCATTTCGATAATAGATCAAAATCTATTACTCCTTGATCAAAATTAATTCCGATTGATCCAACGAATAAAGTAAATAGCACCAATACAAGCAGAGGAAATAACATAGTATTGTCCGACTCGTGAGGATAGGTGTAAGTGTATTTATTTCTAAAGTAAGTACTAAAGTATCGTATTCTATTTTTTACATTATCATCGATTTGATATGTATCTTTTGAAAAAAAGGAGACCTTATTATTCTTATTCGTTGTTGATAAAGTTGATAAAAGTAAATTTCTATTGACTGCTTTAGGTACTTCTTTTCCCCATAAAGATATTGAATAGAAAGAACTGTTTTTAGTGGTACTGTAATTTTGAAAATGGATGCGTAAATGTCCATCAAAGGTAAGTAAATACATCCGAAACATATAAAATGCAGTTAATCCTGTTGTGAAGGAAGCGATTATTGCAAAAATTGGTGAATACAACCAACTATCATTAAGAATTTCATCTTTGGACCAAAAACAAGCAAGAGGTGGAATACCACAAAGAGAGAGCGTACCTAATAAAAAAGTAATTCTTGTAATTGGAACATATTTTGTTAAACCGCCCATAAGAACCATATTTTGACTTTTATCCGGCGAATATCCAACAATAGGTTCCATTGAATGAATAATAGATCCAGATCCCAAAAACAATAAAGCTTTCGAATAGGCATGAGTGATCAAATGGAATAAGGCGGCTCGATAAGAACCTATACCCAGAGCTAACATAATATAACCCAATTGAGACATTGTAGAATAAGCTAAACTTCTTTTAATGTCTCTTTGAGCAAGAGCCAAAGTAGCTCCTAATAGTACTGTTATTACGCCTATTAAAGAAATGAGATTCATTATGTAAGGTATAACTATGAAAAGAGGAAGAAGCCGAGCTACAAGAAAAATTCCCGCAGCTACCATAGTAGCAGCATGTATAAGAGCCGAAATGGGAGTGGGTCCTTCCATAGCATCAGGTAACCATATGTGAAGGGGGAATTGCGCAGATTTAGCAACTCCACCGACGAATAAAAAAGAAGCACACAGAGTAGCAAATAAAGAATCTACTCCATTATTATGAACCAAGTTATTAACTATTTCGAACAAATCCCGAAATTCTAAACTACCAGTTATCCAATAAAGTCCTAAAATTCCTAATAATAAACCAAAATCTCCTATACGATTGGTTACAAAAGCCTTTTGACAAGCACTTGCTGCAATCGGTCGTGTGAACCAAAAACCTATTAGTAAATACGAACACATTCCTACAAGTTCCCAAAAAATATAAATTTGTATCAAATTGGAACTAGTAACCAATCCCAACATAGAAGTATTGAAAAAACTCATATAAGCAAAAAATCTCAAATATCCTTGATCATGAGACATATAATTGTCACTATAAATAAGAACCATGATTCCAACAGTAGTAATTAATATTGACATAATAGAAGTAAGTGGATCGATCAAGTGTCCGAACTCTAAAGAAAAATCATTATTGACGGTCCAAGACCATAGATATTGATAGATAAAATTTCCATTTATTTGCTGAATAGACAGATTGGCCGAAAACACCATAGCTATACTTAGCATCAAAATACTCGGAAAAGACCACATACGACGAATATTTTTGGTTGCTGCGGGAATAAGCAGAAGTCCAAATCCTATTAACATTGTAACTGGAAATGGAAGAAAAGGTATTATCCATGCATATTTATATGTATGTTCCATAAAAAAAACAAATTTTCATTTTTTTTTTCTTATAATTGTAATTGTTTCCGATTCACCAATTCTTATCGCTTTTGAAAGGAACAATAATAAAATCAACAAAAAAAGATATAAAAACCTCAAATATTTTTTGATTTTTAATTATTCTGACTTTTGTTAGATCTTAGATATTGGAAATATTCAAAAAGTTACACAATTGGTTGGTCAAATGATGTGACCAAACAGTTAGGTAAGAGTAATTACTTAGTTATTAACTTTATTAACTAAAGAAAGTATTTATTAAAATGGGAAATGTGAGATTTTGAATCATTCTACGACTATACTACTATTCCATTTTAGCAATATGTAACCATATCATATACTATAGTCTATAGTATAGTTAAGTAAAAACAATTATACCAAAACAGTAGAATATGGATCATAGTATGCATCAATAAATCGACTCAAAAAAGAAAGACCTAGTTATTCTAGTACATTTATTTGTAGTAATTACCTAATTTTTTGCGGAACTAATTGATTGGGTTCCAATCCAATAAGAAAGTTCTTATAATACTCCTTACTTCGTATAGAACTGAAATAAAAAATAATAAAAAATGGAAGTTCCTCTTCTTAGGTAACGGAATGTCTTGTTTAACATATTAACTACTGCCAGTTGTAGTTAAAGTTTGAACTTAAATTATAGACATGGCACTATGAGCTTATTCAATTCCAACTAATATAATAGTCATAAAAATTTCTTTTCGAATTTTACTTTTCTTTTTTCCATTTTTTCCCCAGTAGATTATATATGTATATGTGACATACGTGTATATTATATATTTTTATATAAATAATATATTTTTATTGTATGTTATGAAAGAAAAAACTATTATCGACGGAATTAAGTACAGAAAATGCCTAAAAAGAACGATTCATTTTGAGCAATACATGTCTTTCACATACAACAATAAAAATGAGTAACTCTTTTTTTTTGAATGGCAGTTCCAAAAAAACGTACTTCTATATCAAAAAAACGTATTCGTAGAAATATTTGGAAGAAAAAGGGAAATTTAGCTGCAATAAAAGCTTTTTCTTTAGCAAAGTCAGTTTCTACCGGAGATTCAAAAAGTTTTTTTGTGCAACAAACAACAGGTAAGAAAATCTTGGAATAATCTGAATTTTCATGGCTATAAGAACTTCTAATTTTAGAATATGAATAATTCCCATTAACTAGTGTATTGAAGATTAGTTAGAACTAGTGGCTATGATATGTAGAATAAGAATTCCTCTGTACGCCAGGTCTAGTTCTAAGTATTATTATTTTTTTCATTCTTGTTTTTATTTTATTAATTATTAGATTTAATATTTTCGTGAGATGGGTTTTTTCCTATGAATTTTCTTTTCACAATAGAAAAATAGAATGAACAAAGATTTTTCTATTGTGAAAAGAAAATTCAATTAAAATTGTGATGAAACTCTTTTTTTTTTCATTTATCTTATCTGATTTCGCGGATTCAAAATAAATAAAATAAAGAAAAAAATAGAAAAAGGGGACAATTCTTACTCGACGGAAAACAAAACTTTCAAGTTTCAAGTGTTTCGGAATAACTTAGTATATAAATAGTACGTAAAAGTTGATTGTTAAAATGGAACTTATGACGATACGAACTAAGAATTTTTGATGAAAATTCAAAGATGAATTTTAAAGAGCTCTTATTCATCAGTTCTAATGTTTCTTAAACTATATTGAATCCTTGAATCTAGATCTAGACGATTCAACATGAATTGACTATTATTATTTCAAGTAAGCCGCTATGGTGAAATCGGTAGACACGCTGCTCTTAGGAAGCAGTGCTAGAGCATCTCGGTTCGAGTCCGAGTGGCGGCATACTCTAAAAGAGATACAATGGATCCTATAATGTATTTAATTCCCGATTTCAATTCTGTAATGGGACCCCTTTTATGTATGATATTTGTGACTTTAGAACATATATTAACTCATCTCTCTTTTTCGATCATTTCAATTGTGATTACGATTCATTTAATGACCCTATTAATCCACGAAATCAGGGGGTTACGTGATTCATCAGAAAAGGGAATGATAGCTACTTTTTTCTCTATAACAGGATTATTAGTTATTCGTTGGATTTCTTCAAGACATTTTCCATTAAGTAATTTATACGAGTCATTAATCTTCCTTTCGTGGAGTTTTTCCATTATTCATATGATTTCCAAGATATGGAATCATAAAAATGATTTCAGCGCAATAACCGCCCCAAGTGCTATTTTTACCCAAGGTTTCGCCACATCGGGTCTTTCAAGTGAAATGCATCAATCGTCAATATTAGTACCTGCTCTACAATCTCAGTGGTTAATGATGCACGTAAGTATGATGTTATTGAGTTATGCAGCTCTTTTATGTGGGTCGTTATTATCAGTTGCTTTTCTAGTCATTACATTTCGAAAAAACATCGATATTTTTTGTAAAAACAAAATTTTCTTAATTAAGTCATTTTTCTTTGGCAAGATCGAATACGGGAACGAAAAAAAAAGTGTTTTTAATAAACACACTTCTCTTCTTTCATTCCGAAATTATTACAAATATCAATTAACTCAAGGTTTGGATTATTGGGGTTATCGTGTCATTAGTTTAGGATTTACCTTTTTAACCATAGGTATTCTTTCTGGAGCAGTATGGGCTAACGAAGCGTGGGGATCTTATTGGAATTGGGACCCCAAAGAAACTTGGGCATTTATTACTTGGATCATATTCGCGATTTATTCACATACTAGAACAAATCAAAGTTTGCAAGGTACAAATTCGGCACTTGTAGCTTCTATAGGATTTCTTATAATTTGGATATGCTATTTTGGGATCAATCTATTAGGAATAGGTCTACATAGTTATGGTTCATTCACATTAACATCTAATTGAATAAAGGAATACATAAGAACATCGATAACGAAAATTTGTGCGAGTTTTTGAGAACCCTTTGAATATGATTCCTTGTGATTCAAATGATTCAAAGGGTTCTCAAAAACTCGGAATACATCTTATTACAATTCTAATTCACTTTTTTTTTTGCGTTGTACATCAAATGATTTCAAAAATATGAAAAAAAAAAAGATTCTAAGACTTTGCTTTCTGTCTCATTAATGAAAACTATCTATGAAAATAATTAGATAGGATAACTTGTACCTTGTCAACTGACAGCGAGAGAACGAAATCGGGATAAATACCAATCCCTATTACGGGTAAAAAGATACAGATCGAAACAAATAGTTCTCGCGGTCCAGAATCCACAAAATTGGAGTTTAGAACATTGAATAGTTTGTATCCGTAGAACATCTGACGTAACATAGATAATAAATAAATAGGAGTTAATATCATTCCAATTGCCATTACAAAGATAATTAGCATTTTGGACATTAAAAGATATTTTGGGCTCGTAATCATTCCCAAAAATACTACTAATTCCGCAACAAAACCACTCATTCCTGGCAATGCAAGAGAAGCCATCGAGAAACTACTAAACATGGTAAATATTTTTGGCATTGGGATGGATATCCCCCCCATTTCGTCGAGATAAACAAGACGTGTTCTATCACAACTCGTTCCTACCAAGAAAAAAAGTGCAGCACCAATCAATCCATGAGAGAGTATTTGTAAAATGGCCCCGTTCAGTCCCATGTCAGTTATAGAACCAATTCCTATAATTATGAAACCCATGTGAGATACGGAAGAATAGGCTATTCTCTTTTTTAAATTGCGTTGACCAAGAGAGGTTGAAGCTGCATAGATTATTTGTATTGTCCCTACTATCACCAACCAGGGAGAAAATATAGAATGGGCGTGCGGTAATAATTCCATATTGATCCGAATCAATCCATATGCTCCCATTTTTAATAAGATTCCGGCTAGAAGCATACATGTACTGTAATGCGCTTCTCCATGAGTATCTGGTAGCCATGTATGTAGGGGTATAATCGGCGATTTGACAGCATAAGCAATAAGGAAGCCAAAATAGAATATTATTTCTAATGTCACAGGATATGACTGATTAGCTAATCTTTCAAAATCCAATGTCGGTTCGTTGGAACCATATAAACCCATACCTAGAACTCCTATTAAGAGAAAAATGGAACCTCCCGCTGTGTACAAAATAAACTTTGTAGCCGAGTACAAACGTTTCTTTCCTCCCCACATGGATAAAAGTAAGTAAACAGGAATTAATTCTAACTCCCACATGATGAAAAAAAGTAAAAGGTCTCGAGAAGAAAATAATCCTATTTGACCACTGTACATTGCTAACATCAGGAAATAGAACAATCGCGAATTTCGAGTAACAGGCCAAGCTGCTAAAGTCGCTAAAGTAGTGATAAATCCTGTCAGTAAAATAGGTCCTATGGAAAGTCCGTCGATTCCCAGTCTCCAGTGAAAATCAAAAATATTTATCCATTTAAAGTCCTCCTCCAGTTGAATTAATGGATCGTCCAATTGGAAATGATAACAGAACACATAGGTTGTTAGAAGGAGCTCTAATAAACATATACATATAGTATACCACCGAAATACCTTATTCCCCTTATGAGGGAGAAAAAAAATGGAAGAACCCGCGAATATCGGCAAAACTACAAGTATTGTTAACCAAGGGAAATAACTCGTGATAAAGACAAGATGCGTTTTGACCAAAAAACCCGTGCTCGAAATAATATATTTTCTCGAGTACGGGTTTTTCTCGGTAAAAAGGAATCAAATGATTCAAGTGGAGTTTTTTATATTATAACGTATCAATAAGATAGACCCATGCTGCGAGTTGTTTCATGCCATAAATAAACACGAACACTCAAAAAATCTGTTGGACAAGCGGATTCACATCTCTTACAACCTACACAGTCCTCGGTTCTTGGCGCGGAAGCAATTTGCTTAGCTTTACATCCGTCCCAAGGTATCATTTCCAATACATCTGTGGGGCAGGCTCGTACACATTGAGTACACCCTATACATGTATCATAAATTTTTACTGAATGTGACATTGGGTCTATAAATTCCAGTTTTGAACATAAAAAATTTTCGATCTGGTAAAGTAAAATCGGTAATAAACGAATTATATATTTATATTGTAGGCACCAGACGAATCAATGATTTATCAAAAAAATCTTAACTTTAGAATCAATAGATTTCTAAATCTGTTCGTGAGAAAGGGCCAAGAAACTTTGATTTCCGTTTCAACAACCATGATCATACGAGTCACGCATGTGACTTCACATTGGCCAACAGATTGTCAATATTTCAATAGTAATATATAGTAATATTCCTATATATATATAGGAATATTACTATATAAAAAATATATAAAAAAAAAAAAATTATATCATTTTCAATTTGTATAATTTGTATATATATTATGTCTTTATTTATATGATATACTAATTATTGACTAATTATTCAACAAATTCGATTGATTGATACGAGTTGATTTTCTGTTACGATAGATGGGCGAAACAATAGCTAGCCCAATAGCTGCTTCCGCGGCCGCAATGGCTATAACAAAGATTGAGAAAATGTCTCCTTTTAATTGGCGACTATCAAATATATCTGAAAATGTTACGAGATTAATATTAACCGAATTTAGTATAAGCTCAAGACACATAAGTGCTCTAACCATGTTTCGACTTGTGATCAGTCCATAGATACCGATAGAAAATAAATAGACGCTCAGAAAAAGTACATATTCGAACATCATCGACTAACTCCTCATCAACAATCTCGATTCATTTCAATATGAACAACAATTCAACCAATTTGGTTGACTAGAATCGAGCAATTACAGAAAAAAGAGGGTATTAGCAGTAAATTAAACTAAATTTCCTTTTTCATTTGATTTAGAATTTCTAATAATTTTGTTAATTCTAAGTATTTATTATTGACGAGCCATAGTAATGGCACCTATTAAAGAAACTAAAAGAATTATAGAAATAAGTTCAAACGGAAGATAAAAATCTGTTGATAAATGAATTCCTATTTGTTGAACGTTACTTATAAGGTCCTGTTCTAGAATCTGGTTTTTTCTTGTAGTCCAAATAATTCCGTACCAGGACGTATCTAAGATAGTAGTAATTAGTGAAAAAAGAATACTTGTACAAACCAGTGAAGTGATCCCATCTCCTACAGTCCAAAGATAGGAATCGTTGGAATATTCTGAACCATTCATGAACATAACAGCAAATATGATTAAGACATTTATGGCTCCCACATAAATAAGGAGTTGTGCGGCAGCTACAAAATAGGAGTTCGATGGAATATAGAATAAAGATATACAAACAAGAACCAATCCCAACGAAAAGGCAGAATAAATTGGATTGGTAAATAATACTACTCCTAGACTTCCTAATATAAGAAATGATCCCAGAAATACTACAAGTATATCGTGTATTGGTCCAGGTAAATCCATTATGTATAACAGATAAATAAGTCGAAATATTTCATGACCTTACTAAATAGTCCAGGAAAAATAAGGGTGTTACCCTTATTTTTTTTCTTTATATGATAGGTTCCTAATTGAATTAAATCTTAATATGGATTAATGTAGATATAGATAAAGTTATTAAAGTTATTGGCCAATCCTACTTTTTTATCTGAAAGAAAAAAGAAAAGATTGGAATTTTCTATTTCGAAATCATCACGAAAACATATTCTTGGTTTAAATCAAAGAGTAATTCTCAACAATCAATAGTTATTATTTATAGTTATTATTTGTAGTTTCTGAGCAATCAAAATAAAAGAGGCTTGGACCCTTTATAGCAAAAAAAAATCTTAGTAATCGGTAATCGTTCTTGAATCAAGGGGTTTATCTTTGTCTATTTTGATTTGGGTCGAATTCATAACTGTTTGAATTGTGTAATCTCCAATTATTGACATTGGCAACCGACCCAATGCAATTTGATTATAATTCAATTCGTGGCGATCATAAGTAGAAAGTTCATACTCTTCAGTCATCGATAAACAGTTTGTTGGACAATACTCGACGCAGTTACCACAAAATATACAGACCCCAAAATCAATACTATAATTAAGCAATTGTTTCTTTTTAATAGATTTTTCAAATCTCCAATCAACAACGGGTAGATCTATGGGACATACACGAACACATACTTCACAAGCAATACATTTATCAAATTCAAAGTGTATTCGACCTCGGAAACGCTCTGATGTGATCGATTTTTCATAAGGATATTGAATAGTTACAGGTAAACGATTTGTATGGGATAAGGTAATTATGAAACTTTGACCAATGTACCTTGCAGCTCGTATTGTTTGTTGACCATAATTTATGAACCCGGTCACCATAGGGAACATATTGTGGATCTCCGTGAATAAATTGATGTTTCTTTCTCTTGTTTAAGATTGGTTATGAATCTAAAATATCGTTATTCTCTTCTTTTATTTATATTATTTATAGTGAAACAAGTTGGGAAGAAGTTGTCAATAATAGATTACCCAGGGAAATAGGTAACAGAAATTTCCATCCAAGATTTAATAGCTGATCCATTCTCATCCTCGGTAAAGTCCATCTTGCTGTGATAGGAATGAACAGAAACAAATAAGCTTTAACTAATGTAATAAATATACCAATTGTCATTCCAAAGACTCCGGCCATTTTATTTATTCCGAAAAGTTCAGGAATAGATATGTACGGAATAGAGACATTCCACCCACCTAAGTAAAGAACTGTTATAAATAATGAAGAAACTAATAAATTTAGGTAAGAAGCAAGGTAAAATAAAGCGTATTTGATACCTGAATATTCTGTTTGATAACCTGCTACTAATTCCTCCTCTGCTTCTGGTAAATCAAAGGGTAATCTCTCACATTCTGCTAGAGAAGAAATTAGAAAAACTACAAACCCTATAGGCTGACGCCACAGATTCCACCCCCAAAAACCGTATTTTGACTGTGCCTCAACTATATCAACTGTACTTAAACTGTTAGATAATCATAGTCGATAATAACATCACTGTTCATATCGCTATTTCAAAACCGTACATGAGACCTCAGTTTCATACGGCTCCTCTACGGCCACAAATAAATGTAAGGACTTGTTTGGTAGTATCGTCATCTTTATTTATATAGTAAATATACACCGGGAGTCCCAAATTAGACCAATGAAATTCCGTCTGCTAGAATAAAAAGGCGCTTCTGAATTGATCTTATCCATTAGAATTTCAATTTATCTTTGTTTGGTAATAACTTAATCCTTTAATAAAATACTCGTTATATCAATAAATATGTTCTATCAATAACTATAACTATAAAGAATTAGAACGAATTGGGCATTAATTCCAAATTTTATTTATGATAAGAATTCTATATGTATAGATTATAGATATGGATGGGGAAAAGAAATAAAAAAGATCTTTATTTTTTATTTCTTATTTATTCATTTTATTTTTTTTGCATCCCATTTCTTTTGTTCCTGTTCTTCTTTCTCAGAGGAAGGGGTACTCTGAAAAAAAAAAAGAAATATAAATAAAGGATTAATTCGTTTTTGATAGTCATTTCTTTAATCAGTGAATAAGAGCATACTCTAGATCGGAATCGTGGGGAAGTACTGCTTGGTCATTTCTACCAACTTAAAGTCCTCATTATGATTCGTTTTATCCAAAGTTTTATGCAAAAATACCTTTTTTTGATACCTTACATTATCTCCATTACTAATCTTTTGTGTACCTTGGTGTTCCTAACTGTCCACTGATTTTTGATTGATCCCCGGTATGGTAATACATATAAGACAGTAGTAGAAACCCCATACGGTCGATCTTTTGTACCCGCTTCAAGATATGATAATTAGTCAAAGAATCTTAATCTTGGGGTAAACAGTTTACACTGCTTGTGTTTATTATTCTTGTACATAGGGAATGAGATTTTACCTTCTTACTGCAAATTTATAAGCAGTTTTATTTTACTCATATAACTATCTAGTTTAACTCATCGACCCTAATGATGAATAAAAAATGAAAATATCCATTCAATATATTCAACCTCTTTACTTTATTTCTAGCGAGGAGGGAAAATAATCATGTTCCAACGAATCACACGTAGAGATATTGATAACACACATAGAGTTAATGGTATTTCATAGCTAATAGATTGAGCAGCAGCCCTTAGACCACCTGAAAAGGAATATTTATTGTTCGATCCATATCCTGACATAAGAAGTCCAATAGGAGCAATACTTGAAATGGAGATCCATAAAAAAACACCTATACTGAGATCGGCTAAAACAAGGCGAGACCCAAAAGGGATTACTAAATAACTTAGTAGAACTGATATGACCACTATAGATGGCCCCACGCTAAACAAACGAATATCTCCTCTAGATGGGAGGAGGTCCTCTTTAAAAAGTAATTTGGTCCCATCTGCTAGAGCTTGAAGAATTCCTAATGGGCCGGCATATTCAGGCCCAATACGTTGTTGTATTACTGCGGATATTTCTCTTTCTAACCACACAATTACTAGTACCCCTATAGTGATTCCCAATATAAGGGTGAAAATAGGAACAAAGATCCATATCAGTCCATAGACTTCTTTTAAGGATTCCGATCTAGAAAAAGAATTGATAGCTTGTACTTCTACTTCTGTCGTATCAATTATCATTTCAACGATCAACTTCTCCCATAATGATATCGATACTACCTAGTATCGTCATGATATCAGCCAATTTCATTCTTTTAACTAGTTGAGGGAGAATTTGCAAATTGATGAAACCCGGCGGACGAATTTTCCACCTCCAGGGGAAAACACTACTGTCTCCTATCAAAAAAATTCCTAATTCTCCTTTTGGGGCTTCTACTCTTACATAAAGTTCTTGTTTCGACAATTCAAAATTGGGTGAAAGTTTTTTAGTAATAAATCTATATTCAAAATTAGTCCATTCGGAATTTTTTGCTCTATCAAAGCGTCGGACTTCTAAATTTTCATAGGGCCCCCCAGGAATTCCTTCTAGAGCTTGTTGAATAATTTTTATAGATTCCTTCATTTCACCGATTCGTACTAAATAACGAGCTAGTGAATCTCCTTCTTTTTGCCATTGGACTTCCCAATCAAATTTATTGTAACATTCATAACGATCAACTTTACGAAGATCCCATTGGATTCCAGAAGCTCGTAACATCGGTCCTGATAAACCCCAATTTATTGCTTCCTCTCCACCAATAATGCCCACTCCCTCAACCCGTTCCAAAAAAATAGGATTCCGCGTAATAAGCTTTTGATATTCAACAATTCCTGTTAAAAAATAATCGCAGAAATCTAAACATTTATCTATCCATCCATAAGGTAGATCAGCAGCGACTCCCCCAATACGGAAATAATTATGCATCATTCGCATACCCGTAGCAGCTTCAAATAGATCATATAACAATTCCCTTTCTCTGAAAATATAGAAAAAGGGGGTTTGTGCACCGATATCCGCCATAAAAGGTCCAAGCCATAACAAATGAGAAGCTATACGACTCAATTCCAACATAATTACTCTAATGTAACTGGCTCTTTTAGGTACTTGAACACTTTCCAATCGTTCTGGTGCATTTACTGTTATTGCCTCTGTGAACATAGTGGCTAAATAATCCCACCGTGTTACATAAGGCAAATATTGTATAATTGTTCGATTTTCCGCTATTTTTTCCATCCCTCTGTGTAAATAACCCAATATGGGTTCACAGTCAATAACATCTTCACCATCGAGAGTAACGATTAGTCGAAGAACACCATGCATTGATGGGTGGTGAGGGCCCATGTTAACTATCATGAGATCTTTTCTTGTAGCCGGTAAAGTCATATCTTTTCTTCCTTAATTCATTATTCCATGAATTTATCAAAATGAGATTCATCAAAATGAAAAATCTAATAACTACTATTAACTAATAACTAAAGAAAAAAATGCAAACCAATCTTAAAATTAACGGGTTTTTGATTCCCGAATACCCAACTGACTAATTAATTTCTTATAACGTACTCTATTTTTCTTTGACAAATAATCCAGCAGACGTTGACGTTTTCCCAGAATTTTTCGTAGACCCCTTTGCGATAAAAAATCTCTTTTATGTAATTCCAAATGTAAAGTGAGTCTCCGTATCTTATCGGTGAAACTGAATACTTGAAATTCAACAGATCCGCAGTTTTTTTCTTTTTCTTGTCGAATAGCCGAGATGAATGAATTTTTGACCATAAAAAACAATTTTTTTCTTTTCCGTGGATTTTACCGATCAGGAAAAATAATAATTATTATTATACCAGTTATTTGAATCTAGTACACAAAAAATTTAGATTTCTTCATATACACTACTTTATTCATTCTTATTTTATTTAAATTAAATTTATTCTATCCAAATCAAATTGCAAATTTGATTTGGATAGAATAGAAGGGGATGATACATTTATGCATTCACAAACACGAAAGAGAATTCTTTTTTTACCTAACTAAAAAAAAGATTCTATCGATTTCTTCCTAGATCCAATTGATACGTAATTTAATCGGTATCGTGTACCAGAATGTAATATAGCGTATGTGTATATATTTCGGTTTTCTCTACTGAATATGTCATGCGATAGGTATATAGGAAATATTTACTATTAACTAATTTTGAATCGCGGATACATATGTATTCTTGACATACTGAAATGACTGCCGTTATTGGTATCAAACCAATAACGATTCATACAAGCTAAATCTTCTAATCGATAATTGGGCCAAAGAAATAATTTGAATTTAATGAATTTATCTGTTTCCGTATTAAGATGCTTTTCCTCGTTCAAAAATTGTCCACTGTTTTTTATGTTGTTTTGATTGCAAAATATTGGATTTCTATCCACAACATTCCAATTCTGGTTCCGGTAATTGAAACAAATTAGAATTCTCAATTCTCTACGACGTCTGGGAGATAGAATATTTTCAGGAACAAGGAAATAATAATCATTTTTGCTTCTATTCACAAGCATATTGCTGTCTTGTGCAACGGATCCATCAAGATTCTTTTTATCAACATATCTATTTTTTATTATGCATTTTCCATTAGTTTGGTGCTTATTCTTATCAACCAATGAAATACTTATGGTTTGGTATATAATATATTTTCCATCCCTTTTCATAGATAGACGAATTGGCTCGATAATAAATATTCCCCTTTTTATCAATTCTGTAAGAGTTAGGTCTTTCTGAATCAACATTGCATCCAGACGCATCTCTCCTTTTTGAATTGAGGATATAGCAATTTCCCTTGGATCTATCAGTCTAAGTAGAAGACAATATACCTGGATATTACTAATCATTCTTTGATTCAAGGGATCATCCCATCTTAATTGAAAAAGAAAATAATTTTTCAAGAAAAAATTCAGTTCTGCTTCTTTCTTGCTCTTGTATTGTTTTTTCTTTCTATCCTTTTTAATGTTTGTTCCTGTGTAATCTTCTTCAACATCTTTCTTTTTGTTTTGTTTTCGTAGATCTGATACAAGATCCCCTTGGCCTTGTTGTTCATTTTTTTTTTTATTTACGTCGATCTTTTCACTTTGACTAATATTTGCATTTCTATGAAAATGAAAAATAAGTAATTTGATTGGTATGATCCACGGTTTAATCTTATACGTATCAAAAAGTGGCACAAATTCTGGGAAAAACCAGGGTTCTAGATTTGATATGGTACGATATAACCTTTCTTGATTCATTCCCATCCAATCAAAAAAGTATTTTTTTTGAGAATTTTGAGTTTCCGTTTTAGCATTCTTATGAATCTTGGCATCGATATACGTATTGGTCGAGGTTTCAATATCGATATTATTTCTAAGACAAAAATGGAGAATTCTATAATCAAAAAATTTTCTATCCAGATTTTTGTTCGTATCAATAATAGATCCTTTTTCTAGATAATCACTAATAGCTATACTTATCAATCCATAAAATGATTCGGATTCCAGTGTATTTAAATTATATGTAATTTTTTTGTCCTTTACTTGTAACGTTGATCCATAAATATATGAGTCCCTATTATCCCCATAATTTATATATTTATATGATAAAAGATCATATCCATAATGTTTTTTCCATTTTTCTTTTTGACTCATCAACGAATCCACTGCATAGTCATTTTGTTTCATGTAATTAATTAATTGGTCTTTTTTATATAAATCCAATTTCATTGAGTCTTTCTTTTGAATCGTACGACATTGATTGACTCTATTTTGCCATTTTTTCGATACTAAGTGGGCCCACTTGGTCTGAGATAAATTGTATTGATAATGACCCCGTAACCAAATTTTCCATTTATTCATCCCATACTTATGAATTTTTTTATGCCTTGGTTTGGAATTTAATATTCCTTGTGTCGTACAATAATTCTTGATTATATCCCTAAGAAAAGGATGGGTGCCGTGATATTGAAGTACAGATCTCAAATGATAATTGTTAAGTAATTGATTTTGTGATAATTTGTAAAATACATATGCTTGAGACAAAGAAGATAAGTCACAATAAATATTAGAATTTTTATTACTAATATTAGTATTAGAAAACCACTTTTTTATAGTCGAAATAAAGTTCATTGTATTTTGATTTGGTTTCTCAACCCCTTCTTGGCCTGTTTCGTCGTTGTAAATGGATTTATTGATAATTTTTTTTGTTGATTCAAAGAAAAGTTGTGCATTGGTCCTTGGAATCTTAATAATACATAGTAATATATCCATGTATGTTTTTTCAATGAAGGATTTCATAAAATAATGCGATTTACGTATTAATCGGATATTTTTTCTTTTGAATATTTGCCAAATATCCTTTTGTGATTCCGATCTTTTATTTTTATCATCACAAGTTAGAACTATTTTTTTCTTGTCTTTTGTAATTCCTTTTATTTGAGCCTTAATTGTGATTATCTTATTAGCAAGATCCTTCATTTTTGTTTCTATGAGTGAAGAATTTTTATTTACACAATTCGTGGATCGAATTTGAATTATCGATTCTTGGATAATATTATTATTTATATTGGAGTCTTTTCTGTTTTCATTTGTTTCATATACTTTCACCTTTCTCAATTTCAATAAGAAAATGGGGTTTACTTTTTCAAGTTCTTTCATTATTAGGTTTCTAACTAGAACTATTTTGGTGACCCATCTTGTTTTTTCTTTTGAAATCTTTAAAAACAATTTGATTCTTTCTTTGAAAGCCCTTATAACTTGAAAAAAATGCTTTTTCACTTTTATTATTTTTTTTTCGAGTTCTTGAAAAATGGGTTCAAAAAAAGAAGGTCGTTTTCGGGGAGACCCAAAAGGCAGTTCTGCTTCCCTTCCCCAGACTGTTAAAAAACAAAAATTGTCTTTTTTCTCTTTTTTACTCATTTTCTGATCTCTATGATGAGATCGTATTTTAGATCTTCGCCAAGGTTTCAGACAGAAAGGAAATAGAATCTTTATCTGAATACCATCTGTTAACCAGTTTTGAGGAAATTCTGTTTCTGATAATTGAACACCATTATAGGTACATTTAACATGTATTTCTCTATTCCATTCCTTCAAATCCTCGTCCCACTCGGGGAATTGCAATAATAACATACGACCAATATTTTTAGCTATTATCAATAAGGGTAATATAACGTATTTTCTAAGAAAAGATTGGGTTACTAACATTAAACCTCTTATTGCTTGAGTAAATAGAAGGGTATCCCAAGTTTCTGATATTGCTATTCGTTCATTTTCCTCTTCTTTCTCTTCATTTGTTTTCTCTTTTGTTTCTTCCTCCTCAAAATAAGAAATTTGCAATTCTGGGTTTCCCCCTACCCAATTCCTAAAAATGAGATTAATCATTTCAGAGATATCAAAAAATGAAAAACAAAATGTTTTGTCTATTCGATCCAAAAAAAGTGGAGAATGCACGTTTGCTTGAAACATTTCCCAAATAATTGTTTTACGTCTTTGAGCACGCATGGATCCTTTGATTATACCCCGTCGAAAATCTGATTGTTGTGAGTAACGTATCAAAGCCACTTCCTCTTCTTCATCACTAGTGCTAATATAATTATTATTACCACTGGAATTAGTATTCTGATCATCAGTATAAATTACCACACGCTTGCCTTTTCTTGAACGAATTTCAGAATCCTCCGTCGATTCTTCTTCATTTTCTTCTTCCTCTTCTTCCGCATCGTCTGTCAATTTGTATGACCATTGAGAAATCCTTTTACTGATTTCTTCCATTCCAATAGATTTCTTTCTAATTGTTGTTAGATCGTTTGGATCAGTTGTAATTACATCGAATACAAATTTCAAAGGTT